CACTTTAATAAAGTTAAAAAATTTTAAATAAATTTAATATTTAAAAAATAAATAAATAAATAAAAAAATGACACATTTAGAAAGATCTCGTCATCAATTATTTCCATTTCATTTAGTAACACCTTCACCTTGACCTATAGCAGTATCATTTGCTTTAATGGCATTAGCTTTATCATTAGGATTAACAATGCATGGATATATATCAGGTAATAGTGTATTATTTTCATCATTATTTTTAGTATTATATAGTATGACTATGTGATTTAGAGATATAATTGCAGAGGGTACATATTTAGGAGATCATACTTTAGCAGTTAGAAAAGGATTAAATTATGGATTCTTATTATTCGTAGTTTCTGAAATTTTAATTTTTGCAGGTATTTTCTGAGCTTACTTCCATTCAGCTATGTCACCAGCTATAGAAATAGGAGGTGTTTGACCTCCAGTAGGAATAACAGCAATTAGTGCTACAGAATTACCATTATTAAATACTATTATTTTATTAGCTAGTGGGGCTACTATTACTTATAGTCATCATGCTACAATAGAAGGTAATAGAAAACATGCATTAAATGGATTATTTATAACATTATGATTAATAATTATATTTGTTATATGTCAATATATAGAATATACTAATGCTCCATTTACTATTAGTGATGGAGTATATGGATCAGTATTCTTTGCAGGTACTGGATTACATTTCTTACATATGGGTATGTTAATAATTATGTTATCAGTATGTTATTGAAGAATGAGAAATTATCATTTCACTACTGGACATCATGTTAATTATGAAACTACTATATTATATTTGCATATATTAGATATCATTTGATTATTTTTATATATAGTAATGTATTGATGAGGGGCATAATTAAATCAATAAAAATAAAAAATATAAATATTCATTATTATTATAATTATATAATAATATTATTAAATAATTATTTATTTTCAAAAATAAATATTACAAATATTATTATTCAAAATAAAAAAAAAACATTGGTTAATGAAACACCTAATGGATATAATTTTAATAATAATAATAATAATAATAATAAAAATAAAATTTATAAAATTATTAATAAATATATTAAAGTAATAAGAGATAGTAAATTATCTAAACATTTTAAAGCATGATTTTCAGGTTTTGTATCAGGAGATGGATCTTTATTTATTACACCTAATAATTTGGGTTGTATTAATATATTATTAAAAAAAAAATGAATGAAAAACTTTAGCTTTAATAAATTGACATTTTAATAATGAATGTAAAATATATGAACATAAATATAATAATAAATATTTTATAATATTTAGATCAATTAAACATAAAATTATTAAATTTTATATAATTCCTATTTTTAATGAATATCCTATTATAACTAGAAAATTTTATGATTGAGAAGTATGAAAAAAACATATTTTAAATAAATTAAATAATAATGATAATTCTATAGGTATTAAATTAAGAGAAGAAAATATTATGAATAATACTTTAACAAGTGATACACCTATTCCTTTAGATAAAATTAATTAATCTCAAATATTAGGTTTAATTGAAGCTGAAGGTAATTTTTATTTTCATTATTATGATAATCATAATAATTCTAAAATATTAACTCAATTTAATATTTCTCAAAATGAAAGTAGTAAAATTTGATTAAATTATATTAATCAATTTTTATGTAATTTACCATATAATTGTTCTAATATAATTAAAGAAAATATTATTAATTATATTAATAAAAAAAAAGTTACTTCTTTAATATCTCAAAAAAATAAAACAATAATAAAAGATAAAATTCCTAATAATAATTTATTATTAAGATATACTAATATTGATTTTTTATATTATATTATAATTCCTAATTTAGAAAAATTACCTTGATATACTTTAAAATATACTGATTTTATTATGTTTAAAATATGTTTAACTATTTTAATTAATGGTTTACATTATACTGATAAAGGTCATAAATTTTTATTAAATGCTAATAAATATATAGCTAATAATTTATCTATATTAGATTTACCTTGAAAAGAAATTGATGATATTTTATCTCAACCTTCTATATTTGATACTAATTTACCATATAAAACTAATATAAAAAATTATACTTTATCTTTAAAACATAATAAATCAATTACATCTGGTGTTTATATTTATGATTTAAATTATAATTATATTAAAACTATTGGTGGTCAAGATAAAACAGCTAAATATTTTAATGTTTCTAAATATAATATATTAAAACATTTAAATAAAGATATCCCTTTTATGAATAAATTTTATTTAAAAAGTTCTTCTACCTTTAAAAAATAATTTTTAAACATATATATTTTTTAAAGATACTTACATGTTTTAGATATTATTTGATTATTTTTATATATAGTAATGTATTGATGAGGAGCTTAATAAAAAAAATATATATTAATTAATATTCTCTATTTCATAGGTCCCGCCGCCAACGGCGGCGGGAACAATTTCTTTAAAGAAATAATTATATCCCAATGATATAAATAATTTTTTACATACCAATCTAATCTCTATTTCATAGGTCCCGCCGCCAACGGCGGCGGGGCCTATTAAAAAAAAATATATATAATTTATTTGTGAATTTGATAAGGTCAATTTAATAAAACAATTTTATGGGTTTTATTACTAAAATCGGCAGTGCTTATTAATTATTAAATATATAATTAATATATATAATGTATATAAAAATAATTAAATATATAATATAAATAAAATTATATATTAAAAATTATAAGAGAACAATTTACTCTATTTTTAATATAAAATATAACTATTTAATTAAAAAAAAAGAGAATTTAAATTAATTAATTAAAACTCTCTGAAGGGGACCCGTCCTCCCTATTTATTTAATAAATAAATCATTAAAATATATTTCATATATTTTAACTTCGGTAGGACGGGGCCTATTTAATAAAGAATTACACCACCAGCAATGCTGGTGGTGTAACTATTTGATAGTACCTGTCTGAAAAATAGATATATTAAAAAAAGATAAATAAATAATCAAAAGATTTTAATAAATTAATTGATTTATAATATTAAAAAATATAAATTAATTAATAATCATAAAAAATATGAAATTTACAATTATATTAACAATAATAGGATTAATAGGATATATAATAAATTATAATTCATCAGGATTAACTTTAACAGGTGGTGGAGCTAATATAATAGTATTATTTATATCAATAGAAATAATGTTATTAGGTGTAACTATATCTATTATATTAAGTGGATATCATAATGATGATATAATAGGATTAATAATGGGAATAATAGTATTAATAATAACAGGTATAGAATCAGCAATAGGATTAACAATATTAGTAAATTATTATAAATTAAAAGGAAGTTTACCTACATCAGGGTTTAATAATTAAAAAAAAGAATGATATTATTTGTCTTTTTACCTTTTATAAATGTAATTATTAGTGGTTTATTTGGTAGATATATAGGTGTTAATAATACTAAAAAAATAAATATAATAAATTTAATAATATTATTAATAATATTAATATATTATTATATAGATATATTAAAAACAAATAATAATTATGTTATTAATATAATGGAATTAATTAATATAGAATATTTAAATATAGATTATGCTTTAAATTTAGATTTATTAAGTATAACTATGTTAATACCTATAATAGTTATATCATTAATAGTTAATTTATTTTCATGAGGATATATGATAGATGATCCACATAATCAAAGATTTAATACATATTTAGCTTTATTTACTTTATTTATGATAGTATTAGTATTAGGTGATAATTATTTAATATTATTTATAGGTTGAGAATATATAGGTATAGCATCATTTTTATTAATAGGATTTTGATATAATAATATAGATAATATTAAATCATCATTAAATGCATTATTTATAAATAAAATAGGTGATGTATTTTTTATAATAGCATTAATATATTTAATATATATTTATAAATCTTTAAATTATAGTTTAATTTTTTCTTTAGTATCATATATTAATATTGATATTAATACTATAATAATATTATGTTTAGTAATAGCAGCTAGTGCTAAAAGTGCTCAATTTGGATTACATAATTGATTAATTTGAGCTATGGCTGGTCCTACTCCTGTTTCAGTATTATTACATGCAGCAACATTAGTTATAGCAGGAGTATATTTATTAATGAGATCATCACCTATATTAGAAAATTGTCCTAATATATTATTATTAAATTTATGATTAGGTGGTTTAACTACTTTAATAGCTGGATTAATAGCTATTAATACTAATGATATTAAAAGAATTATAGCTTTATCTACTATGAGTCAATTAGGTATTATGTTTATATCAATAGGTTTATCATGTTATAATTTAACTTTATTTCATGTATTATGTCATAGTATATATAAAGCTTTATTATTTATATGTGCTGGTACTATTATACATAGTTTAGCTAATGAATTACAAGATATAAGATATATTGGTGGTTTATTATTATATATGCCTATAACATATATATGTTTATTAATAGGTTCTTTATCTTTAATGGGATTCCCTTCATTAACAGGTTATTATTCTAAAGATATTATTATTGAATCATCTATAGGTATATATACTATATCAGGTTTAATAATTTATTGATTAGTTGTATTAAGTTCTTTTTTAACTAATATATATATTTTAAAATTAATTTATTATTCATTTATTAATATACCTCAATTAAATAAATATATTTATAATAATATTAATGAATTACATTGATTAAATATATTATGTATGATTATTTTAACTTTAGGTTCTTTATTTTTAGGTTATATTTTAAATGATATTTATTTAGGACAAGGTAATAATATTTTAGGTTTATTTATTAATCCTAATAATTTATCTTTAATTGATACTCATTTTGCTATTAATAATTATTTTAAATGAATTCCTTTAATTAATATATTTATTTCTATTTTTATTATTATATTTATTTATGAATTTAATTATAAATTTATTTATATCTTTAATAATAAATATTTATTTAATTTTTATACTTTATTTAATACTAGATTCTTATTTGATCAAATATTAAATAATATTATTATTAGAAATATTATTAAATTATCTTCATTATTATATTATACTTTAGATAAAGGTATATTAATATTATTAGGTCCTTCAGGTTTAAATAATTTATTTAATAAATTATCTTTAAATATTATTCATTTTAATTTCTTTAAATATACTAATAATTTTGGTTTAATATTTAATAATTATTTAATATATATTACTTCTAGTTTATTATTATTAATTTTATTAATATATGCTTAAATTAATATATAACTTTTTTATTAACCTTTTACGTGAACCCGTCGTCTATTTATAAATAGACGACGGAACCTATAAATTAGTTAATTTTTTACATATTCATTTTTATTATTTATATTCATCTCATTTAAAATATATACTCTATTTTTTTTATTTAATTAAATAATAAAAATTTATTTTATTAATTTTTAATAAAGTAGTCCCGTCGCCAATGGCGACGGGCCTTTTTATATTTATCCTTTAAATATAAAGTATAATAATTATTAATTATTTTTATAATATAAGAATAATAATATTATTATAGTTAATTATAATAGGTTAATAATTTAATTAAATTATAAATTAATAATTATTTATATATTAATATAATTTAATTAAATAAAACTGCCTTTATAAAGATTTTTATGTTAAATTTTAATAATTAAGGGTATAGTTTAATTGGTAAAACGGTTGACTTCAAATCAATATAGTGATAGTTCAATTCTGTCTGCCCTTGTATAATAAATATTATTATTTAATAGGCCCCGCCGCCTACGGCGGCGGGACCAATGAAAATAGCTGATAAAATTTATCATAAAACTTACGTTTTCAGTTCAATTCTGTTATAAATTAAAAAATTTAATAATTCATAAATATTAATAGGCCCCGTCCGATAGCCAAAGGCTATGGGACGGGTCCACGGGAGAGGCCCCGTCCTCCCTTCGGAGGACGGGTCCCCTTCAGTTAAATTTTATCAGCCCTTGTAATTAAAAATAAATAGGTTCTTATTATAAATGAAATAAGTTCTATTAGGTTCCGTCGCCAAAGGCGACGGAAATTAGTAAAAGAAAAAAAGTATATAAAAATCTTTTTTAATAAATTTACCTTTGATTTATTTTTTAATATTTATAATATTAAAAAATAAATTAAGGCCCCGTCCCCCCCCCTTCGGGGAGGACGGGTCCACGGGAGAGAAAAAAATAATTAAAAAAAAATAATGAGTATAAGTTAACGGCTAAACTAAATGTCTTCCACACATTTTATGTGGGTTCGATTCCCACTACTCATATAATAAAATATATAATAAATATTATATATATATTTATATATATAAATCTAATTACTAATAAGAATTATTAATGAAATTTAATATATATTAAATTTTTCTGTGGACCCCTTGTCAAAGTCGACGGGACTACTTTATTAAAAATTAATAAAATAAATTTTTATTATTTAATTTATTAAATAGTTACATCAGTAATGCAGGTGTTATAATTAAATTTATTTAATAAAGCCGAGGGCGGCGGGGCCTAAAAAAATGTATTAAATTATTAATATCTCCTGAAAATATATATTAAAAATGTAACTTAAAGGATCTATAGCTTAATAGTAAAGTATCATCTTGTCACGATGGGGTATGTCAGTGCAAATCTGATTGGATTCGAAAATAATAAAAACTTATATTTCCATAGGTTTTATTATCTTTATTTACATTTGGTCCCGCCACCAACGGCGGCGGGACCAACAGGGAAAAAAAAAATCAAAATAATAAAAATTAATTAAATAAATTAAAATTAAAGGTAATTTATGATTATTGCGTGAAGATTTTATAAAATTAATATATAAAATATGGAAAATTGATCAAGGGTAAGATAAATTATTTACTAAATAATAGGATATAAATCCTGGTGAGTTCGAATCTCACATTTTCCGTATAATAATTAGTATAATTAAAAGGAAAGTTATATAAATACAGGAAATATATATAAATAATAATATATTTTATATTTATATATAAATATATATAATATAACCTATAATATTTTATAATATAATTAAATTATATTTATTTACCTTTTAAGGTAATATATTTAATTATATAGTTAAATAAATATACTAAACATATGCTTATTAATTATATAATAATTATTATTTAATACAGATAAAAGCCAAATGGTTAGGCACTTTCTTTGGGAGAAAGACTAAGTAGGTTCGATTCCTGCTTATCTGATTATTTATAAATAAATAATATAATAATTGGAATCGAACTTTTTCCATTGGAAAAGGTTCGATTCCAGCTTATCTGACGCGGGACCCCTCTCCTCTACGAGGAGAGGGCGTATCGGATAAGACAGGAACGTAACCATCTTCACTTTCAGTGGGGAAGGTTCGATTCCTGCTTATCTGACTTAACAAATAAGTAATTCTTTTATAAGGTCGTTTTATTGGACCCGACGCCAAAGGCGTCGGGTCCACGAAAGAGAGTTATTTATATTATAAATATTAAATAATATATTATAAATATAAGAATATAAAAAAAAAAAGATAAATAAAAAAATAAAGAGAATATGATGTTAGTTCAGACTAAATACTATATAGAGACATTACACATGCAAATCAAACGACGAAATATATATAAATATAAATTATATTAGTTATGTGGTGTATTCGTGAGTAACAGATAGAATAAGAATTAATAATTCAATGAAATATTGAATAATAAATAAAGATATTATAAATTTTAATAAAATTTAAATATTGTTATTAATCAAGCTATTTATAGTATAGGTATTATGTAGGATAAAAGCCATACATAGCCAACAATCTATAGCAATTAATAAGCGTTATAATTGCCACGTCGAAAATGAAAGATAATCGATATCTATAAGATACAGCAGTGAGGAATATTGGGCAATGATCTAACGATTGACCCAGTTATCTATAATAATGAAATTCAATTAATAAAATATATTAATTTATAAAAAATTTAAAAGAATTAATTGGTAAAAAATAAAGTTATAGGAAAGTGAAAATAATGATAGTAACTTCAAATAAATTTTGATATTTTATATTAATATGAAATATTCTGATAGTTCCAACTAAGATATGTGCCAGCAGTTGCGGTTAGACATAGGGAGCGAGTATTAGTCATATTGGTTTAAAGGATCCGTAGAATTTATATATATAAAGATATATAGAGTTAATAAAAGTAATAAATGAATTATAAAAGTAATGATGAAATATTATAATATTTATAGGACAGACAAGTTCGAAAGTTTTTATTATATATTAACTGACATTGAGGGATGAAGGCTATAGTAATGACATGGATTCGATACCCAATTAATTATAGCAGTAAACTATGAGTACAAATTATAACGTTTTTAACGTAATAGTTAAGAGAAATCAATAGTATTCCACCAGGAGAGTATAGTAATTAAAACCCAATACAATAGACGGTTATAATCAATAGCAGTGGAGTATGTTATTTAATTCGATAATCCGCGAAAAACTTACCACATTTTGAATAATTAATTATTAATTAATTAATAACAGGCGTTACATAGTTGTCTTCAGTTCGTGCTGTGAAGTTTAAGGTTAGTTCCATTAACGAACGAATCCCTGTATAAATAAATTTTTATGACAAAATATTTATAATTTACTATTTAGATGCATAGTAAAAATAGGATTAAGACAAATCATTATGACCCTAATAATGTGGGCTATAGACGTACTATAAAAAAAGAAAAAAAATTTAAGGAGATGTATAAAAAAAGATCAAATAATTAATAAAACAACTTTTATGATGTTATATATTAATATATAATATTAATATGGATTATTTTCTGTAATTCGGAAATATGAAAAAAGAATTGCTAGTAATCAGTTATTAATCAAATAACGGTGAATATTATTAATTGTTTCGCACTAATTACTCGTCACGCGATAAGTTTAAAATAATTCCAAAAATAATTACATTAATATTTATTTTATTAATATTTATTAATATTTTACCCCTTTTTTTAGAGGTAAAACTATAATATTATTAATATATTATTTAATAATAATTTTAATATTATTGCGAAGTCGAAATACAGTTACTGTAGGGGAACCTGCAGTGGGCTATATATTATCTATTTACATATTCATAACATATATTAATTTTTTTAATATTACAAAGTTAATAAAATATAATAATTATATTTTTATTATCTCTAAAGTGGTCCCCGTTGTCTTTGACAACGGGGAGCCTTATTTAACATTAAAATATATAAAAATTATTATTTATTAATAAATTTTTATGTGTATATCATTGATATTTAATTAAAATTTAAATTAATAACTTCAATTTAAATATATATTAATATATTAAATAAATGTTAGGCCCCGCCGCCGTCGGCGGCGGGACCCCTTCAGAGGTATTAAAAAAACTATATTTAATATATTAAATAATATATAATATAAATAATATATATTAATAATAAATATTAATTTATTAATATTATTTTTATAATTAATAAGGGATTTGCTTAATTGGTATAGCATTTGTTTTACACACAAAATTAGTATAGGTTCGAGTCCTATATTCCTTAGAAATAAAAAATGCTTTAACATTTGAAAGTTATAAATTAAATATAATTTATATATAAGAATGTATATAATTTATATATATAAAAGTTAAGCTATTTTGGTGGAATCGGTAGACACGACGCACTTAAAATGCGTTACTAATAAGTATAAAAGTTCAAGTCTTTTAAGTAGCAATATAAAAAAACTTTTTTATAATCATAAAAAAAATTAAAGATAATTATAAAATAATTTAATTTTATGAAATAGGCCCCCCCCCCGTAGCCTTTGGCTACGGGACCAATGTTTATAGTTAATATATATATAATATATAGTATACAATTTTTAATAAAAATTATTTATTAAAAATTAATCTAAGATGAATTGTAGACTAATAGGTAAGTCCCCAAAATTTGAGTTTGGCTTATGGTGTGTTCGAGTCACCCCAATTCAAAAATCAATAATTTAAGGGAAATTTAATAAATATAAAAAATAATTAATTATTTTTTATAAATAAAAATAACTTTGAATGGGATCTTAGTTTTATAATAATTTAATATTATTTTATGCCCGCCACCGACGGCGGCGGGACCACTAAAGAGTTAATAAAAATAATTAATGTAAAATTAATTATTTTTATTAAGAATATTCTAATATTAGGTAACGGGGGATATGAATTAAATTGTTACACCAGCTTTGGTGGTGGTAATAATTTAATTTTATGAAATAGGCACCGTCGCCTTTGGCGACGGGATCTCTTTAGTTACACCAGCAATGCTGGTGTAATAATAAATTTTTAAAAAAGAGGCCCCGCCCCGTAGCCTTTGGCTACGGGACGGGTTCCCTTTAGTTAAAATTTATTTAATAAATTTAATGTTAAAATTTATTAAATAAATTTTTATTATTTAATTTATTAAATAGAGGCCCCGTCCTCCCCTTCGGGAAGGACTGGGCCCCTTCAGAGTAAATTATTAAATAAAAATATATTTTAAATTAAATCAGAAGGGGTCCCGCCGCCGAGGGCGGCGGGGCCTATTTCTAAATTATGATTAAGAATATTATAATTTATATATAATTAAATTATATATAAATCTAATATAAAAAATTTAAAATATATTTTTACTTTGGCGCAGCCTAAGTTTAGTCTTTGGGAAAAGTAAATAAAAATATTAAATTTAACTTATGATTAATATAAATAAGAGAGTATTGTTTAATGGTAAAACCACTGTCTTTTAAGCAGTTTATAGTGGTTCGATTCCACTTATTCTCAATATAATTAAATCAAATTACTTTAAAGTAAATTATATGTTTTTAAGTTATAATCTTAACATAAAAATTTAAATAATTAAAAAAAGGCCCCCCCACCTTTGGTGGCGGGGTCACTTTAGAGTATAAATTTTTAATTCGATTAATATCGATAATAAATAGAGGCCCGCTGCTAAAGGCGATGGGTCCAATTAAATAGAGTAATTTTTATAATTTAGTATATTTTGCTAATAAAAGTTAACGAGAGCCAAAGAAATAAATAATTTACTCTAACTTTATAGTTACTTATAGTATTATAAGTTATAGATAATAATTTTAATTAATACTGCGGATATACCAATATAATATTTGCAGTATTAATAAATAAATAAAAAAAAAAATGAGATATAATGAAATTATATCAATTATATTTATATAAAAATAAAAAAAGGACCCGTCGTCTTCGACGACGGGTACACTTTAGAGATTATAAAATATAAATATAAAGATTTTAATTAAAAAAATTAATAATTAATATTTTTTAATTAAAATATTATATAATTAACAATGGCAATAAGAAAGTCACAAGTTTATTTATCATTAGTTAATAGTTATTTAATTGATTCACCTCAACCATCAACAATTAACTATTGATATAATTTAGGTTCATTATTAGGATTATGTTTAGTAATACAAATAGCATCAGGTATATTTTTAGCAATGCATTATTCAAGTCATATTGATTTAGCATTTGCTTCAGTAGAGCATAAATCATCTTAAAAAATAATGTGCTCTTAAAATTTCACTATATGCTAGAAACTCCTAAAATTTTATATACTTTAATTAAAAAGACCGGTTAACGGGTCCAATTAAATAGAGTAAAAATTATAAAAATATTATGTGGATAATTAGCAAAAAACTTTATTTTTTTATGTTAAAAATAAAGGATTTTCAGAGACTATACGTGAAATAATATTATATTTAATTAATAAATTAATAAGTCCCGTCGCTGACGACGACGGGTTTAATGAAATAATAATATTAAAGAAATAGTCCATTATATATAGAAATATATATATATAATTTAATATATTTTTATTATTAAAAATATATTAAAAAAAAGGCTCCCCGTCGTCTTCGACGACGGGTCCATTTTATAGATTATGAGAGATGTAAATTATGGATATTTAATAAGATATATTCATGCTAATGGAGCATCATTTTTCTTTATTTGTATGTATGGACATATAGGTAAAGCATTATACTATGGAAGTTATAAATCTCCTAGAGTATTAGTATGAGTAATAGGAGTAATAATATTTATTTTAACAATGGCTACAGCCTTCTTGGGATATTGTTGCGTTTATGGACAGATGTCACATTGAGGTAAAATAATTAGTGCCTCAAATGTAATAATTATATATATTTTAACATATTTTATATTAAAAATTAAACTCATTATTATTAATGATAAAGATATAAAGGATATAGGTCCCGCCGCCGACGGCGGCGGGCCCCATGAAATAAAAAAAATTAAAGTAAAAAAAAAAATTAAAAATACTACGCCTATGGCGTGTATTTCTTTTATAGAAAAATATAAAATAAATATTGATTGTACATCACGTAAAAATGTTACTAATTTTAATAAACCAATAGAAAATACTAAAATATTAGAAATTATATATGGTACATTATTAGGTGATGGTCATGCTGAAAAGCGTAAAAATGGTAAAGGAACAAGAATAACATTTTATCAAGAAAGTAGTCATGATGATTATTTATTATATTTACATAGTATAGTAGCTAATTTAGGTTATTGTAATACTAATATACCTAAAATATTTACTAGATTAAGTAAAAATGGTAAAATAAGAAAAGTTATTAGATTTAGTACTTGAACATATGATCAATTTAATATAGTAAAAGAATTATGATATAGTAATAATATAAAAAAATTACCTTTTAATATTTCTGAATATTTAACTCCATTAGCTTTAGCTATATGAATAATGGATGATGGAGGTAAAGTAGGTTCAGGATTAAAATTAGCTACAAATAATTTTAAATTAGAAGAAATAAAAATATTAATAAAAATATTAAAAAATAAGTTTAATATATATTCTACTTATCAAAAAACAGGTGTTAAAGATCAATATCATATTTATATATGAGCTGAATCTATGCCTACTTTAATTAATATAGTTAAACCTTATATTATACCATCAATGAAATATAAATTTGGAAAATATATATAATTATTTCCTTTTTTATTAAAAAGGAAGATATTATTATTAATTAATTTATAATAAATAAATATATTTTTAAAATTAATGGAAAAAAAAAAAATTAATAATTTATTAAACTTAATAAATTATTACTTTGTAAAATCCATTAATAATAGCTGTAAAATAATTAAATATTTATTTTAAGGCTCCGTCGCCTTTGGCGACGGGTCCACGAAAGAGTTATTATATTTTAAAGTCCGACGCTAACAGCGTCGGATTTAGTAATAATAATTTATATTAAAATAAATTATTATATGTATAAATTAATTAATAATAATATTGCATAGTATTATATATATTTAATAAAAATAAAAATATTAAATAATATTTATGTAATATATAATTAAAAATAAATATTAAAAATATAATGCGACATTATTGAAAACAGGTCAAATTTATATGTTAAGTAAAAAGACCGTGGGTAGATTATAATATCCCGACAGAGTGGGTCAATAATGGGTATCTGAAATGATGCTTAATGTGCACTCGGAAATAATATATATTAATTAATTTAATATATCACAAGGCTTATTATAAATATATATAATTATATATAAATTTAAAATTAATATAATAATAAATATTATAAAATATAACCCGCCGCCAAAGGCGGCGGGTTACTTTTAGATTACATCAGCAAAGCTAATGTAATAATTAAATTTATTAAATATAAAATATAAATTATATTAAAATTATATTTAATAAGTACATGGTACAATTTATATTAACAAATATATATAGAATATATATATATTGATAGTAATTATTTATATTAACTTAAAATTTATATAATTTAATTTATATAATAAAATAGGTTTCATTCCCTTTGATGGGGGGACCAATTTAATATAGTTATTAAATAATTACCATTAAAAAAAATGTAAAATATCAAATAAATTGTATTTTTATTTAGGCTACTGTAATTACTAATTTATTATCAGCGATACCATTTATAGGTCAAGATTTAGTACCATGAATTTGAGGATCATTTAGTGTATCAAATCCAACAATTCAAAGATTCTTTGCATTACATTATTTATGTCCATTTATTTTAGCTGCATTAGTAATAATGCATTTAATGGCATTACATGTACATGGATCAACAAATCCATTAGGAATTAATAATAATATAGATAGATTACCATTTCATGGATATTTTGTATTTAAAGATTTAGTAACAGTATTCTTATTATTATTAATTTTCAGTTTATTTGTATTCTTTTCACCTAATACTATGGGTCAAAAATGGCCCATATTAAATATAATGTACATATATTTAATAATTAATTATGCTATATGCTGGAATTATTTATATTTTTTAAAAAAAATAAATTATAATAAAACTAATATTATAAGTGATTTAATTAATAATGCAAATCCCAAATTAGTAAGATATTATTATAATAAATATAATCAGCAAATAACCAACATAATTTATTTTATATATTTATATATAAAAATAAATATATTAGTAGGTATTTCAGAGACTACACGCATACATAAAAATATAATAAATAATCGTACAATATCAACAATAAATAATAATTCCTCTGGACCCTTTACAACGGATATCGTTGTAAAGGGTGCCAGAGGTGATATTAAATTTAATCAATGATTAGCAGGATTAATAGATGGTGATGGTTATTTTAATATATCTAAAAAAAAATATACATCATGTGAAATAATAGTAGGTATAGAAGATGAAAAAATGTTATATAAAATTCAAAATAAATTTGGTGGATCAATAAATTTAAAATTAAATATTAAAGTTATAAAATGAAGATTACATAATAAAAAAGGTATGATTAATTTAATTAATGCTATTAATGGTAATATTAGAAATAGTAAACGTTTAATAGAATTAGAAAAAATATGTTTAATATTAAATATTAATTGTATTAAACCTATACCTTTAGATATTAATAATTCTTGATTTACAGGTTTATTTGATGCTAATGGTTCTATAAATTATTATTATGATAATAATAAACCTAAATTATTTATTAGTGTAACTAATAAATATTTAAATGATATTAAATATTTTATTAATATATTAGGAGGTAATATATATTTTGAAAAATCTAATAATGGTTATTATAAATGAATAATAATTAATGAAATAGATCATATGAATTTTTATAATTATATTTTAAATAATCCATCTAAATCTAATAAAAATAATTTTTTATTTTTATTAAAAAATTATTATTATTTATATAATAATAAAGCATATATTAAAAATAATACATTATTATATAAAAGTTGATTATTATTTGAAACTAAATGAAAAAAAATTAATAAAAAAATTAAATTTTTTTATTAATATTTCATTTTAGACTTTTTTTATGAAGATATAGTCCATTTTTTTTTTAATGCATCCAGATAATTATATTCCTGGTAATCCTTTAGTAACACCAGCTTCAATAGTACCTGAATGATATTTATTACCTTTCTATGCTATATTACGTTCTATACCTGATAAATTAGGAGGAGTTATAGCTATGTTTGGTGCTATTTTAATTTTATTAGTATTACCTATAACAGATAGAAGTGTAATTAGAGGAAATACATTTAAAATTTTCTCTAAAACATTATTTTTCTTATTTATTTATAATTTCTTATTATTAGGACAATTAGGACAATTACATGTTGAAGTACCATTTATTGAGTTAGGACAAATAGCTACTTTAAATTACTTCTTATACTTCTTAGTATTAGTACCAGCAATTTCAACATTAGAAAATATATTATTTTATATTGGACGTGTTTACAATAACAAATAATATATTTTAATTTTTATTATATATTTATTATTTATATAATAAAAATATAATAATATTGAAATTAATTAATTAATATTCTTCTCTCACGTGGACCCGCCGTCGAAGACGGCGGGGCCTCTTTTAAAATTAATAAAATAAATAATAAAAATATAAGTAATAAGATAAAATGTTAATTTTAAGTTTATTTATTTTATTAATTTATAGTTCAGTAATAAATAGTGTAGACACATTAAAATATAATAATAAATATTTAGTACGTATAGGTATAATAATATTATTATATAGTATATATATATTAAAAGATTTTACATTAGAAATATTATATAATAATAATATAAATGATATATATATATATAATAATTATTATTTTTATAATAAATATAATATATATATAATATTATTAATAAAATTAGTAGTTATATGTTTATTAACTATTAATAGTACAACAAATATTATAAAAATAATACCAGAAAAAACAATAAATGAAAATAATAAAATTAATTCAAATATAAATGGATTAATAAGTAAAGAATTAAATATAAATTATATAAATATAATTATATTTAATATAATAGGTATAATATTATTATTATCATCAAATAATTTATTAAGTTTATTTATTAGTATAGAATTACAATCATATAGTTTATATATATTAACAGGTATAATTAATAGATCACATATAAGTGCTTATAATTCATTATTATATTATTTAATAGGTGGATTAGGATCAATAATAATATTATATGGAATAAGTATATTATATAATACAACAAGTATAATAAATATAAATTATATTAATACATTTATACATTTAATTGATATTAATAATAATATATTATTAAATGAAATTAATAGTATATATTTAGGTTGAATATTTATTATATTTGGTTTATTAATAAAAATAGGTGTTGCTCCTATGTATAATTGATCAATATTAATATATAGTAATTCTAATACTGTTATAACATCATATATAAGTATAATACCTAAATTAAGTATATTATCATATATATTAATATTAATTAATAATATTAATATAAATATATATAATAATGATTTATATATAAATAAATTAATATTATTATTATCTTTATTTATTATTATATCATTATTAATAGGTTCTATAGGTGGATTAACTCAAATAAAAATTAAAACTATATTAGCTTATAGTGGATTATTAAATTTAGGTTATTTATTATTAACTATATTAATAACATTATCAAGTAATAATGATAATTTAATTATTGATGATATTAATAAAAGTAATATTAATTCTATTATATCTTATATAATATATATATCACAATATAGTTTAAATCATATAAGTATATTTTTATTATTAATTATATCTATAATTTATTTAAAAAATAATAATAATTTATTAAATTATCAACATTTAACATATGTTAAAGAATTATCATTTATTAAAAATAATATATTTTTAGTTATTAGTTTAATTATTATTATAGGTTCATTTATAGGTATACCTCCATTATTAGGATTTTATGGTAAATATACAATATTAATATCAACTATTAATAATAATAATTTATTTTTATCTTTATTATTAATTATTTGTAGTGTTATATCTACTATATTTTATTTATATTTTTTAAATATAGTATTAATTAATAATAATTCTTTATCTATTTCATTGAACCCGTTGACGAAGTCAACAGGACCTATAAATAATAATAATAATAATAATAATATTAAAATTAGTAATAATATATTAACATATATATTTAGTAGTATTATATTAATAACATTATTCAATTTCATACAATGAAATAATATATTAAAAGGTGCATATATCATAAGTATAATATTAAATTAATAATTTAATATATATATTTAATGTTTAAATAATATAAGAATAATAATGTTTAATATTAATTCAATTAAATTTTATATGATATTAGTACCAATAATATCAATATTATTAATAATAATAAATTATTTAATAACTAATAAATCAGATAATAATATTAATAAAACAGGTCCATATGAATGTGGATTTTATAGTTTTAGACAAAGTAGAACAACTTATTCAATTAAATTTATATTAATAGCTATTTTATTTTTACCTTTTGATTTAGAATTAACTTCTATTTTACCTTATACTTTAACTATTTATAATACTAATATTTATGGTTTATTTATATTATTATATTTTTTATTACCTTTAATTATAGGTTTTATAATAGAAATTAATAATAAAGCTATTTATATTAATAAATTATTCGTTAGAAATAAATCATTAATTAATAATAAAAATAATATTAATACTTTTTATAATGATAAAAATACTTTTTAATTTATAAATATATTAATAATTTATAAATATAATTTATATATTAAATATTCTCTCTGAAGGGGTCCTATCCTCCCTACCTTCCTACGGAAGGACGGGACCTCTATTTAATAAATTAAATAATAAAAATTTATTTAATAAATTTTAACTATTTAATAAATTAAATAATAAAAATTTATAAATTTTAACTAAAGGGGACCCGTCCGGTAGCCTTTGGCTACCGGACGGGGCCTATTTTTTAAAATATAAAATTATACGCATTATGATGTAATTGGAAACATATAAGGCTCATAACCTTTTTATATACGTTCGACTCGTGTTAATGCATAATAATATAAAAATATTACTTACATATTATTAATAATATTTTTAATAATATTTATTTATTAATTTATAATTTGCCCCGTCCTCCCCGAAGGGGAGGACGGGGCCCCTTCAGAATTATAGCTTAATGGTAAAGCAGTCCACTCATAATGGATGTATCAAAGTTCGATTCTTTGTTGTTCTATAAATTATATATATATAATAATATTATATATATATAATATAGGTTAAATTCCTTTAATAATATAATATATAATTAAATTATTAAATATAATTATATTTAATATAAATAATATATATTATTATATATTTCAATTAAATAAATTAAAATTTAACTCTTCCGTGGACCCGTCGTCTTCGACGACGGGGCCTATAAAAATATTTTTATTTTTATCATCCCGCCCCCGTCGTCGGGATATATGAAATAAATATTATTTATTTGAAATAAATTCTATCTATTATTTTTAAATAGTGGAATTAATAAAAAAGTTATCACCAGTAATGTTGATGATAATAATTTTTTTATTAAAAATAGGCCTCCCCCCCTCCCCGCCGACAACAGGGAGGGGGGGGGGGGGGGGGGGACTAATGAAATAGTATAAAATATAAAAATAAATACAAATCAAAAAAAATGATTAAAACAATATCAATATTAATGATAATTAATACAATAATATTAATAATAATAAATAATAAAGAATATATAATAAATAAAAATAAATATATTAAACAAATAGGATTATTATTTTTAATAATATTATTATATATAGGAATATATATAAATATAAATTATAATAATAATGAATTAGGGTATCAATTAATAGAAGAATTTATAAATATAAATTGAGGAATAGATGGTATATCATTATGATTAATAAATTTAACTTTAATATTATTACCTATAGCATTAATATCTAATTGAAATATAACTAATAATAATAATAATAATAATATGTTTATATATGTTATATTAATAATAATAATAGGTTTAATAATATTATTAAATTTTATATGTTTAGATATAATATCATTTTATATATTATTTGAAGCTACATTATTACCATTATTTATATTAATAGGTATATATGGATCAAAATATAAAGAAAAAGCAGCTTATTATATATTAATATATACATTATTTAGTTCATTATTTATGTTATTAAGTATAGGTATATATATATATATATTAGGTAATATAGATTATATTAATATTAATAATATTATATTATCTATTGATTTACAATCAATATTATTTATAGGTTTAATATTAGGTATTATAGTTAAAACACCTTTATTTCCTATTCATACTTGATTACCATTAGTACATGCTGAATCACCAGTAGGAGGATCAATATTATTAGCAGGTATAATAATAAAATTAGCTATATATGCAATAATAAGATTATTATTAATTAATTTATCTGATGCTGTTATATTATATAATCCTTTATTATATACTATATCTATATTAACTATATTATATATAGGTTTAATAACATTAAAACAAATAGATATTAAAGTTATTATTGCTTATAGTTCTATTATTCATATGGCTATTACTATTATGGGTATATTATCTAATAATATAATAGGTATAGAAGGAAGTATATTATTAAGTATAGGTCATGGTTTTACATCACCAGCTTTATTTTTATTAATAGGTGGTATTTTATATGATAGATATCATACAAGATTAATATATTATTATCAATCTTTAGCTACATATATGCCTATATTTAGTATATATTTATTAATAGCAGGTTTATTTAATATGGGATTACCTTTAACTTTAAATTTTATAGGTGAATTTTTATCTATTAATGGTATATTTATATATAATTCTTTATTTGCTATTTTAAGTACTTTTAGTATTTTTATTACTACTATTTATCAAATTAAATTAACTACTAAATTATTATATGGTTATAAATCTATATATATTAATATAGTTAAAGATATTAATAGTAGAGAATTATTATTATTAAATATATTATTTTTCTTTATTTTATTTATAGGTATATATCCTAATTTAATAGTTAAATCCTTAAATTTAGCTATTACTCCATTAATTTATACTTTATAATTAAATATAATAATAAAAATATAATAAATATTCATTATTCTCAATAATTATTTTTAATAATTACTTTTAATATAAGTAATATTATTTATATTAATAACAGTTTTTAAATATAAAAATAAATAAAAATATAATAATATAAATATATTGTAATAAATAATAATTATTGATTAGAATCTATTTTAAAGATTAATTTTTTTTCATGCAATTAGTATTAGCAGCTAAATATATTGGAGCAGCAATTGCTACAATCGGATTAACAGGAGCAGGAATCGGAATTGCTATCGTATTCGCAGCTTTAATTAACGGTACTTCACGTAACCCTTCATTACGTAATACATTATTCCCATTTGCTATCTTAGGATTTGCATTATCTGAGGCTACAGGATTATTCTGTTTAATGATCTCATTCTTATTATTATACGGAGTTTAATTATTATTTAATAATAAATAAATAAAAATATAATATAATTAAATATTCATTATTAAAAATAATTTATATTAATAAAATATAAGTATGATTATATACTTAAATGTATATGAAAATAACTATAATAATCGTCAATTTATATATAATTAAATATATAAATTAGATTTGATTACTTTAATATATTTAATATAAAAATTAATTTAAATAATAAAAATATTAAAGATAAATAAATAATTAATTATTTAATTATTTAATCTCTTAAAAAAAATAAAATAAATGAAAAAATATAATAAAATAAATTATTTATATAAATTAAGTATATTATCAAATAATAATTTATATAATAATAATAAAATAATGAATAATAATATATTATTAAATTATTTACAAGAATATAATAATAAAGGAACTAAATTACAAAATAGTAATAAAATGAATAATTGATATACTCAATTATATAAATTTAATAATAATAAATTAGTTAATATATTATTAATAGATAATTTAGTATCAAAATTATTAATTAAATTATTTAAATTAAATATTAATAATACATTAATTAAAGATATTTATATTAGTAAACCTAAATTTAAACATACTGTTAATAAAGTATATATAACATTTAATTATATTATTAATAATAATATATTAAATAATAATAATAATAATAATTTATATTATACATCTATTATTAATGATTTAAATAATATATTAGGTAGTTACTCATTTAATAAATATAATAATAATAATATAAGTAAATATTTAAGTAGTTTATATAATAAAGAAGTAATAATTATACCTAATAAAATTAAATATCATTATAATGATAATATTATATTTAATAAAATGGTTATAAATAATTTAGAAAAATATAAAGGTGGTTTATCTGGAAAATATAGTAAAATATTAAGAAATAATGTACCTATTAATAATAATTTATTAATAAAAAATTTATATATTAATAATTTAATTAAATTAAATAATATTAAATTTAATAATATAATTAATAATAATAATAATATTATTAATATATATAATAATATTAATATTAATAATATAGCTAATAATTTATTAACTAATAAATATTTAATTGGTTTAAGTATTTTATATAAAGGTAAAAATTTAAATAAAGCAGGTATATCAAGATCTATTAAAGATAAATTATTATTTGGTTCATTATCTAATAAATTATATGGTAAATATAATGGATTATTAAAAAATAATACAAATTTATTTAATTATAATATTAATTTAAATAAAAAATATAATTTAAATTATATTCCTAATCATCATTCTATTATTAATAATACAACTGATATAGCTTCAGGAAGAATTAAAGTTAATAAAGTTAAAACTGGTGTATTCGGTATTTCAACTAAATTAAATACTATTTAATATTTAATTATATAATAAATTAAATATTTTAATATTAATCTTAATAAAATAAATATTCTTAACAATATATTTTTATATATATTTATTAATATATTATTATATATTACTATTATTGTTACTATTACTATTACTAAATATTAAATATTAAATAATAAAAATTTATTAAATAGTTAAAATTTATAAATTTTTATTATTTCATTTATTAAATAGTTAAAATTTATAAATTTTTATTATTTCATTTATTAAATAGTTAAAATTTATAAATTTTAATTATTTCATTTATTAAATAGAGGCCCCGTCCTCCCCGAAGGGGAGACGGGGCCCCTTCAGAGTAAAAATTATGAAGGGATCTTACCTTTTTATTTTATATAACTAACAAAATAATATTAATATAGGTATATATATATATAATAATATATTAAATTATTAATAATAATATACTTAATATAAGTAATATATTTATAAAAAACAGAGGTTTATATATATTTTTACTCGACGGTGAGTACCTTTTAAAGTTAATTATTTTTTAATACTCTTAATTTAATGGTAAAATGATAGGTTACGGAACTATATATAGGGGTTCAATTCCCTTAGAGTATGAAATAATAAAGGTAAATATAATTTAATGGTAAAATAGTTGTTCGTGGCACAATATATCTGAGTTCGATTCTCAGTTTTTACCCTTTATTTAAATATAAATATATTATTTATATTAATTTAATTATTCTATAAATTTTACCACTTTAATAAGCTAGATCAATTAAAAAGATAAAAAATACATAAAATAATAAATTTATTATTTATAAATCCCGCCGCCTTCGGCGGCGGGATTTAAGAAATAGACCCCGTCCTCCTTTAGTTAAAATATATGAAATATATTTTAATGATTTATTTATTTATTAAATAAATAGGTAGGACGGGTCCTCTTAGGTATTAATGATATTTTAAAGTAATGAATGTTGTTAATATATATGAAATATATCTGCCTATCAAAGTTAAAATATATTTTAATAATTTATAAATAAGTGGAACTAAAATTTATAATTTATATTTTTTAATTATGTAATTATAAATAATTAATATAAAAATATAATTAAAAAAACTATTTCATAAATTAAATAATTAAAATTTATGTAATAAATTTTAATTATTTAATTGGCCCCGCCGCCAACGGCGGCGGGACCAATTAATAAAATAATAGACAAAATCTAATTAAGTTTTATCAATTTTCTTTGTAAAATAAATCTTTATTAATTATTTATAATATATAATAATAGATTAATTAATATAAAGCTTGTATAGTTTAATAGGTTAAAACAATTGTCTCATATGCAATAAATGTTAGGGTTCGATTCCCACTATAAGTAAATAAAAAAATAATTAAATATAAATAAATATATACATATAATAAATATGTAATATATAAAATATTTATAATGGTAAATATATAATATATATAAAGGTTCGATTCCTAATAATTATAAATAAACTAATAGAAATTTAATTCTATCACGTAAAAATAAAAAAAAAAAATGTTTACAATTATAACAAATTTAATTAATAATATAATTATTAATGATGTTCCAACACCTTGAGGTTTATATTTCCAAGATTCAGCAACTCCTAATCATGAAGGTATTATAGAATTACATGATAATATTATGTTTTATTTAGTATTAATATTATGTTTAGTATCATGATTATTATATAGTATAGTAAAAGATTCATCAAAAAATCCTTTACCTCATAAATATTTAGTACATGGACAAACAATAGAAATTATTTGAACAATATTACCAGCTGTAGTATTATTAGTAATAGCTTTCCCTTCATTTATATTATTATATTTATGTGATGAAGTTATTTCACCAGCTATGACTATTAAAGCTATAGGATTACAATGATATTGAAAATATGAGTACTCAGATTTCATTAATGATTCAGGAGAAACAATAGAATTTGAATCATATGTTATTCCTGAAGATTTATTAGAAGATGGTCAATTAAGATTATTAGATACTGATGCATCAATAGTATGTCCAGTAAATACTCATATTAGATTTATAGTTTCTGCTGCTGATGTTATTCATGATTTTGCAGTACCTTCATTAGGTATTAAAATTGATGCATGTCCAGGTAGATTAAACCAAGTATCTGCTTTAATTCAAAGAGAAGGTGTTTATTATGGACAATGTAGTGAATTATGTGGAGTAGCCCATAGTGCTATGCCAATAAAAGTAGAAGTAGTATCATTGAAAGAATTTTTAACATGATTAAATGAGCAATAATATTTTAACTTCTTTATATTTTACATATTCTTTAATATATATTAATAATTTTAATTATTAATATAAAAAATAAATTAAATTAATTATTAAATTTATCTTTATTACTATAAACTTTAATTTAAATATTTTATTTTTTATATATAATTTTTATTATCAATAAATATAATATTTATTTATATATTTGTATTTTATTAATAAAAAATATCAAGTGTAATAAATTATTTAATAGATCTCGTATCAAAAAAGGTTAATACATTTTCAATTAAAATAAATTAATATAATTATATATATTAATATATATAATATAATAAATAACTTTTCAACTGAGAACTCCGGCTTCGGCGAATAAAATTAAATAAATTATATTTATATAAAAATAAAATAAATTAAAAATTCTAATTAAAATATAAGAATATAAATAAATGTATAGATTTGAAAAGTGTTATAGGGCATTAAAGGGTTATTCAAGGAATATAAACTTTTGTAAAAAAAAACAGAAGAAACTATTAATTAATAAAGTTACTAATTATTATATAATAAAATATATAATATAAAACTTAAGGGAAACCGTAAAAATAAACGTGAAGAACTGAATCATCTAAGTATTCATAGGAAAAGAAATCAAAAGAGATATTATAAGTAATGGCGAATGAAAGTAATAAAGTCAAAAAAATAAGTATTATCAAATAACTAAATGGTAAGAAAAAAGATATAACTAAATCTAAGACTAAATATAATTAATAAGTAAAAAAAGTACTGAAAAGGAAAATATGAAAATGGATAATTTATAAGCAGTATGAGATATATAAAAATATTTAATACGTACCTTTTGTATAATGGGCCAGCAAGTAATTAATAATAGCAAAATTAATATATAATTAATTATATATAAATAGAATATATAATGAATACATAATAATGTATTAGAATAATGTGAATAAAGTTATTATTAATTGGCCCGAAAATAAAAGATCTTATTATGACAAGATATCCATTTTTTATTAAAAATAAAAAATATTGATCGAATGAGTTAATGTTGCAATATTATTCAATTAGTTGTGATAAGTAAGTGAAAGACTAACCTGTTTTATAAATAGCTGGTTCTCTGTGAAATATATGTTAGTATAGTGGTTAATAAAAATTATTATATGGTATAGCAATTAATATAATATTATGAGGGTCAGATATGATTTATCATGTATATTTAATCTCACAATAATATAATAATAAATAAAAATTAAAAATTAACTAATCAGACTGTATGCGATAAGGTATATAGTCAAAAGGGAAACAGCCCTAAATAAGATTTAAAGTTCCAAATAATTAATTAAGTGAATAAAATGTATATAATATCCTAATCAATTAGTAGGTGGGTTTGACAATAACTATCCTTTAATGAACATGTAACAATGCACTAATAAATAAATAATATTGATATTATATACAGATAATACACGGATCTAAAAATTAATAACTGATAATCTATATATTAATATTAATTAATAATATTAATATGGTAACAGAGCATATAATAAATAAAGTATAATAGTTAGATAAATTATTATATAGAATATAATTATATTGAGAATGCTGGCATGAGTAGCGAAAAATAAGTAATATGTTTAACATATAATAAACTTATTCACATAATACATAAGGTTTTACTATAAATTCGGTCCTTAAATTAGTATATAAATATAATATATATGATAGGTTATAAACATAATTAAATATTATAATTATTTATATTTAAATAATAATTATAATGAACATTAATCATAAATTAATTAATTTATGGTATTATTAATAGAACAAGAAATATCTAATTATGAAAACCGTAATTAAGACCGACACAGGTGTGTATAGTAGAGAATATGAAAGTGAATGAATAAACTACGGTTAAGGAACTCGGCAAAAATCACCCCCACGTTAGTCAATAAAGGGAGTGTAATATAAAAAAATATTACACATTAAGAATAAAATTATACAACTGTTTACTAAAAACACAGCACTTTGCAGATATAAAAATATTAGTATAAGGTGTGAATCCTGCTCAATGATTTAATAAATAAAATATATTTTTGTAAAAGGAAATGTATCTAAAGATTAGTCAAATAGCAGCCTTATTTTGAGGGTTATAATGTAGCGAAATTCCTTGTCTACTAATTATAGTCCTGCATGAATGGAGTAATGATATAATAACTGTCTCGACCGTAGGTTCAGCGAAATTGTATTAGCAGTGAAGATACTGCTACACTTCAGTAAGACGGAAAGACCCTATGCAGCTTTACTATATATAAATAAACTGTTATATATTTATAATTATTCAGCTTATAAAGTAATAAATAATATAAAATTGAGAAACTTTTTGATGATAAATATATAACTTATCTTTAATTAATATAATGTTATTATAACTATATTATATATTATTATTATTTTTAATTAATAATAATAATAAAAGAGAAAGTTTTTATTAGATAGTTTTGATGGGGCGTCATTCTCATATAAATAAACTGAGTAAGTCCTTTATATAATATAAAACAATTAATATATATATTATATATATTAAATATATATATACAAATTAAATTAATTTAATTTGAATAAATAATAGATAAAATAAGGTATAGTTAAATTGTAAGGAAAACAATAATAAAAAATTTTATATAAAAATATAATAGTATAACTATGCATAAATTACAATCATAAACAAATGAAGTAAATACGTAAGTATGGTATAATGAACATTTACTATAAATAGTGTTAGGTAAAGATAACGGATAAAAGTTACGCTAGGGATAAACTTTAAGTTGTCCCATTATATATTAAATAATATATAATTACCATAAAAATATATATATATTTTTATGGGTAAATTGGGTGAATTGCAAAAAAATCCCTTCGCCTACGGTGAAAGGTTAATTTGCAGCGAAGCTTATAATGGTTTAATAATATAATATTATTAATATTATATTATTTGTTATAAGAACGTTCAACGACTAGATAATGAGTAAAATCAAACAATAATTTATCCACGAGCGCCCAATATTAAAGTATTCAAATAATAATAATAATAAATAATATGAAAATGATAAAAAATAAAATTAATTAAAAATCTTTAATCGACCCGCGCCGAAGGCGCGGGTCTACGTTAATAGGTTTAGGTCCTAATTCTAAATTAATTAAAGAATATAAAAATAAATTACCTCTATCGTGGACCCGTCATCAATTTATAAATTGATGACGGGTCCACGTGAGTTAAAATTTATTTCATAAATTTTAATAATTTAATTTATTAAATAGAGGCCCCGCCGCCTTCGGCGGCGGGACCAATGAAATAATTAAAATTTATTTCATAAATTTTAATAATTTAATTTATGAAATAGGCCCCGTCCCCCCCCCCTTCGGGGGGGGGGGACGGGTCCCCTTCAGAGGTAATATATTAGGAGATGTTTATATTATACCATCAATGAAATATAAATTAAATTTTAATGCAAATAAATAAATATTCATTTTTATTATTTATTTTTAATATAATACTTTAATAATGACATAGTCTGAACAATATATAAAATATATATATATTATTATATATATATATGGAAATTATTGAAATAATATTTTAAATGATATTATAATAACATAATGAACAGGGTAATATAACGAAATAGTACATATAGTAAGTTATGTTTGCCACCTCGATGTCGACTCACCTTTTCCTATTGGTTGTAGCAGCTAATAAGGGTTTGACTGTTCGTCAATTAAAAAGGTACGCGAGTTGGGTTAAATACGTCGTGAGACAGTATGGTTCCTATCTTCTGAAGTTAATATTATAAAAATAAGCCTATAAATTAGTACGAAAGGATCATTTATAATTAATCAATGGTAAACTATTAAATAATTTAAAATATTTTATTTTTAAAATTAATTAATTATTAATACATTATTTTATTATTCATTGAATAATATTTTTATTTAAATTATTTAAGTAGTAAAGCTAAATTAATAAATTATAAGTATTGAAAGCATATAAAATACGAATTTGTCTTATGGATATAATAAATAAATAACCTTTTTATAGGACCCGCCGCCTTTGGCGGCGGGTCTACGGAAGAGGTTATATAATAGTAATTATATACTATGATTATAAAATAGCTTTATACACATTAATGTGTATAAATAATAAAACATATTTTTATATGTTTAACTATTTAACTATTTTGCACTATAATTTCTAATCTATACATTTTATTTTTTATTTTTATTTTAAGGTACTGTTAATAAGGGTGATTGATTAACAAAAGCGTAAATAATTAAAAATTAATTAAGTTAGTTGTATTAGCTCAATTGGTAGAGCATTTGTTTTGTAATCAAAAGGTTTAGAGTTCAACTCTCTAATGCAACATTATTATTATTAATTATTTTTTTTATAATTAAATAATTTTTATATAATTTTATTAATTATAACGGAAAAGTTAAATATTTATAAATTATTTAATATTTAATAATTAAAAAAAGAGGCCCCGTCCGATAGCCTTTGGCTACGGAACGGGTCCCCCTTTAGACTTATTTATAAGTTAAAAAAATTTAAGTAGTATTTTTTTAACTGATCAATTTTCATTTATCCCGCCGACATTTTTAATGTCGGCGGGATATAAGAAATATATTAAATATAGGCCCCGTCCCCCCCCCGAAGGGGGGGACGGGTCCCCTTTAGAGTATAATATATTATATAATAATGGATTATTTATTAATAATAAATTACTTTTAATAATTCATAATGGGTCAAAAGTTAAAATTTTTAAACGATCTTATAGTTAAATGGTTATAACACCATCCCTTCACGATGGGAGTACCAGTTCGATTCTGGTTGAGATTAATATTAAATGTCATTATTAATATAATAAATTATATTTTAAAGTAAAATAGACCCCTCCCCCCCCTCCTCCAGTAGTCTTTGGCAACAGGACCACTTTAGTTAAAATTTATTAAATAAATTTTAATAATTTAATTTATTAAATAGTTACACCAGCAATGCTGGTGTAATAATAAATAAAAAAAAAATAGGCCCCGTCCGGTAGCCTTTGGCTACGGGACGGGTCCCCTTTAGAGTAAAAATATATTTTAATAATATATTTATTTATAAATATAAATAAGCAACAGGACTAATAAAATAATTTTTATTCATACCGCCGATTATTTTATTTATAATCGGCGGTATATACTAAATAAAGTTTAGTATTTTTTATAATTTAAATTTATATAAAATTATTTATTTTATACTATTTCATTGGACCCGTCGTCTTTGACGACGGGCCTATTGATAAAGTTATATTAATAATATATATAAAATACTTATAATTTATTATAAGTATAAAAAATATGGATTAATATAAATTAATATAATAATTATATAATAAGTAAAGTAAGGAATATAATAAAAACTTATTTTATTAAGGATCTGTTTTAAATAAATGGGACCCGCCGCCGACCTCGGTGGCGGGTTCCCTATTTATTATTAATAAATAATATAAAATTTATATGTATTATGAGAGAAGCGAATAAGGTAATTCATATAAATTGCAAATTTATAACAATAGGGTTCGATTCCCTCTTCTCTCTTTATTAAAAATATTTATTATTTAAGAAGGTCCGTCGCCAAAGGCGACGGGTTTACTTCATAGTAAATATTAATATATTTTTAATAATATATTATATAAGAATATATAATAATTTTATTATTGTATATATAATTTTTATTATTAATTAATTAATTAATAAATAATAATAAAAATTAAGATTAATATTTATTAAATAATAAATATTAAAAATATTAAATAATGAATTTAATAAATAAATACTCAAGTAATTAAAGAATTTATATTATCTCTAAAGTTGATCCGCCACCAATGGTGGCGGATCAATTAAAAATTAAATTTTAAGAATAATTAAAATTTAATAGATATATAAAAAAAATATATTATATATTTCTGAATATTTATTAATATAAATTTTAATATTAAATATATTAAAAAATAAAAATATAAATATTTATATATAAAGAAATTAAATAACTTATTATTTATTTAATATAAATAATTATAATTGAATAATTCAATTATATATAATTAATATATATATATAATATATATATTAATTACTTAATTTAAAGAAGATATAATATATATATTTATAAATTAAATTAAGATTTTTACATTTTTAATGTATATTCAAAGATGATTATACTCAACAAATGCTAAAGATATTGCAATTTTATACTTTATATTTGCAATCTTTTCAGGAGTTATAGGATCTATTATGTCATTAATAATAAGATTAGAATTAGCAGCACCAGGTAACCAAATATTACATGGAAATCATCAATTATTTAATGTATTAGTTGTAGGACATGCATTATTAATGATATTTTTTTTAGTAATGCCAGGTTTAGTAGGAGGATTCGGTAAAAAACAAAAAATCCCATTATTAATAAATAATTTTAAATTATTAAATAATCAAATAAATATAAATGATTCAAAAGAAGTTTCTAATAATATAAATAATAATATAAAATATTTAAATGATAATAAAATATTAGGTTCATATTTAGCTGGTTTAATTGAAGGAGATGGTACTATATCAATACCTAAAAAAAGAAAACCACAAATAAGTATAGTTTTTAATAAAAAAGATAAAGAATTAGCTAATTATTTATGTAATATATTAGAATGTGGTAATGTATATAATTTAAGTAAAAATACAGTAAATTATCAAATACAAGATATACCAAGTATATATAAAATATTAACATTAATAAATGGTTATTTAAGAACACCTAAATATTATTATTATATTAATTGTTGTGAATTTATTAATAATTATATAATTAAAAATAAAAATACTAATAATATAAAAATTAAAAATATTATTAATCAAATAAATATTATAGATATAAAACCTTTAGATGAATCAAATATAAATGAAAATGCTTGATTATCAGGTATAACTGATGCAGATGGTAATTTTTCTATAAGTTTATTAAATGGAATTAGAAAAAGAGTTAGACCTTATTATAGATTAGAATTAAAACAATCTTATCAAATAAACAATAATAATAATAATAATAATATATATAAAAATATTATAATATCAAATACTGAAATAACAAAAAAAGGTAAAGATATTATAAATTTAAATTATTTTAAAATTATGAGTAAAATAGCTACATATTTTAATGTAGAATTATATTCAAGAAATAGAGAATTAAACTTAAAAAATAATAATTTAAATGAAACAAAAATATATTATACATATATAATAATAATAAATAATATAGATAAAAATATAAAAGTTATAGAATATTTTAATAAATATCCATTATTATCATCTAAATATTTAGATTATTGTAAATGAAAAGAAATTATAGAATATACTAATATATATAGTCAATCATCTGAATCAAGTTATAATTTAGGATTAGAAATACGTAAAAATTATAATAATACTAGAACTATATTTAATTGAGATCATTTAAAAAATTTAAAATAATTAATTTTTTTAATTAAATAAATAATTAAAAAAATATTAATAATGAACATATATTGCCGTGATAAATTGTGAAATTTATTATTATTACAATACTATATGCAAGAAACTCCTAAAGTCATAATATAAAATATAAAGAAACCTTAATATAATTAAATGTACTGAAATTTTAAAAATTATTATGAATAAATTAATTATTAAATTAATTTAATGGACAATTTGCAAGAAACGAACTATATAAAAAATATATATTATATAATTAGGATCTTCAGAGACTGCTTAATAGCGATTTAATTATATAAATTAATTAAATTATACGTATTGCACTTTTATATATATATATATATATAATAAAAGTTGAAGACATAGTCCAAATATTATAGAAATATAATATATAAATTGAATTATATGTTACCATTATTAATAGGAGCAAGTGATATGTCATTTGCACGTTTAAATAATATATCATTCTGATTATTACCTCCTGCATTAGTATGTTTAGTAGCTTCTACATTAATTGAAAGTGGAGCAGGTACAGGATGAACTATCGGAAAAGGTAGTTCTAAAATATTGTTTGATGCAGGAACAACCTTAAATTATATAATAATTATAATTTATTTATTAAATTACTATCATATATTATTAGGGAATAATTTAAATATAATATATTATTATATAATTATATATATTAATAATAATATATATAAAATATATGAAGTTATAACATTTAATATTATAGGTTTATCTGCAAGTATATATCGTTATATATTTCAGAGACTCAATACAATAAAACAAAATTATAAAATAATTTTATTTAATAATTATTCAACTTTAAAGGGGACCCGTTCTCCCTTAGGAGGGACTGGGCCTATATTTAATAATAATAATTCAATGAATAATAAAGATTATAATGATTTTAATAAATGATTAATAGGATTTACAGATGGAAATGGAACATTTAATATATATACAAATGTTATAAATAAAAATATAATTTTTACATATAAATTAACTCAAAGTATATATAATTCACAATTAATATATAAAATTAAAAAAGAATTAGGTATAGGTAGAATTATTTATAGTAAAGATAAATATTATATTTCATTAGTAATAACTAATAAAAAACATTTAGTAGAAAAAATATTTCCTATATTTAATAAATATCCATTATTAACTATAAAATATTATAATTATTTAATATTTAAAGAAGCTTTAAATATTAGTAATTATATTAATATTTCACAAGATGAAAAAATAGTTTTAATAAATAATATTAAAAATAAAGAAATTCCTTTAAATTTTTATTCTCCTATTTGAAATACTTTAAATACTGATATTAATAAATTAGATATTAATAATCAAATATTAAATAATAATACTAATATTACTAGTATTATTAATAGATCTTGATTAACTGGATTTATAGAAGCTGATGGTAGTTTTAATTATGTTATTAAAGATAATAAAATTATTCATGGTTTTACTATAACTCAAGTTAATGATTTATTATTATTAATAGGTATTAAACATATATTTAATATAAAAGCTAAAATATTATATAAACAATCTAAAAATAGTAAATCACATTATTATAAATTAGAGACTACTAATAAAGAAAGTATTAATATTATAGCTAATTATTTTTATACTAATAATATGAAAATAATATTAAAAGGTATTAAAGCATTTGAATTTAAAATATGAGTAAGAACATTAAATAAATTAAAATATAAAAATAATCCTTTATTATTATTAGATATACGTAATTGAATAAATAGTTTAAGGAATAAACATAAAAAATAAATAATTTTATAAATACTTAACGTTAATTAATTTGTTTAAGAAATAGTCCAATCAATAATGTAAATTATTGTTAATTTTAATGCTATCCTCCATTATCTGGAATTCAAGCTCATTCATCACCTAGTGTTGATTTAGGAATATTTGCAATTCATTTAACATCTATTTCATCATTATTAGGTGCTATTAATTTTATAGCTACATCATATAATATGAGAACTAATGGTATGACATATAGTAAAATGCCATTATTTGTATGAGCTATTATTATAACAGCTGTTATGTTATTATTATCATTACCTGTATTATCAGCAGGAGTTACAATGTTATTAATGGATCGTAATTTTAATACTTCATTCTTTGAAGTAGCTGGAGGAGGAGATCCAGTATTATACCAACATTTATTCTATAAAAGTCCAATATTATTAATATTAACATTATTATTAAATAAAAAAGTTTCTTCTATTAAAACACCGGTTGTAGGTAAAGAAAAAAATCATTTAAATATTTATAATTTAGATTATGAAACATATATTAAAAATAATAATAATAATAATAATAAATTTGATTTTACTTTATTTAATAGTGAATTTAAAAGAAGATTTCCTAATAAAGAATTACCTACTAATGAATTTTTAATATGATTTATAGGTTTTTTTGAAGGAGATGGATCTTTAATTATGGCTAAAAGAGGTGATTTATCAATTTTAATAACTCAATCAGCAAAGGATATAAATATCTTAAATGTAATTAAAGATACATTTAATGTAGGTAATATTATTATACAATCAAAAAAAGATAAAACATATAGATGAATTATACAAAATAGAAAAGATATATATTTAATATCTTTATTATTTAATGGTAATTTAGTATTACCAATAAGATCATTAAAATTAAATATGTTTTTATCTAAATTAAATTATAAATTATTAATTAATAATGAAAATTTAATTGAATTTAATCCTAATTTAATATTACCTACATTAAATGATACTTGATTATTAGGTTTTACTGATAGTGAAGGTTGTTTTACATGTTCAATTTTAAATAATTCAAATGGATTTAAAGTAAGATATATATTATCACAAAAATATGAAATTAATAAATATATTTTAATTCATATATTATATTTATTTAATAATTATTTAATGAAACACAATGAAACTTATTTAAATAATAAAAATAATAGTTTAGGTTTAATTGTACCTCATTCAAAACAAAATAATTGAGAATTAAGAATTAATGGATTAAAAAATTGTCAAAATATATTATTTTACTTTGATAAATTTAAATTAAAAACTATTAAATATCAGAGTTATATTAAATTTAAAGAAATCTTAATTATGTTAGATAATAAAGATCATTTAGATCCTATTAAACGTAAATTAATTAAAGATTTATCAAAAAAAATTAATAATAAAATTTTGGAATAAAGGATTAGGTTTAACTTAAGTTATGAAATATAATTAAGCAAATGTAAAAATAAATTAAAGACTTAATTATATAAATATATATTTATATACCTAAATTCTAGTCTTATAATATAATAAATATTATTTATTATATTTATATATATATAAACTCTTAATAGGAATATATATAATAAATTTATAAGGCAACATTAGTGGTACGGTTAAAATTTAACTTAAAAATAAGACCGTCAATTAATTAAGTAATTGCTACAGACTGCTTCACTAATGGATGAATATTATAATAATATTTGTTTAATGTACAGTCGGAACCTCATATTAATTATATAATTAATATGGTTATAATTAATTTTATAAAATATTTAAATTTTTATTTCCTAACTAATTTCCGTCGCCAAAGGCGACGGAACCTACATTGAAAAGGATTCTTTATATATATCTTTTTTTAAAGATATTTTTTAATAAATATTATTAAAATATAAAGATTAAAAATAATGAATTAAGTTGATAATTATACTTTATAATTAAATATTCTTAAATATTAAGGTTTGGATTCTTTGGTCAAAAATGGCCCTTAATAAAAATAAAAATTTTATTATTGCATTTCGCTATATGCGAGAAATATTTAAAATATATTTTATATACTAAAAATTTAATAAATAAATTCTTAAATTTGAATTATGTAAGAGGTTTATATTTAAATCCCATAATAGTTAAAATTATAAATTATTCCTTCTCGGCATTTGCCGAGATTTACGGCTTCGCCGGAAGGAAATACAATTCGCAGGTAACCAAATATTATAATTTTTATAATAAAGTAGGAACTTCAGAGACTACACGCGAAATAAATAATAATTTATCTCTCAAGGAGATCCACATTATAAATGTGGAACCTTTAATATCATTTTTAAATAATATATATTTAATTTTAATAAATAAATTATATATATTATATAATAAAATATTTAATAATATTTTATTATTAAATTTATCATTAAATAATAATAATAAAATAATATCAAATAATAAATTATTATTAAATTCATCATTAAATAATAATAATAAAACATCAAATAATATTTGATTTAATCAATGATTAGCTGGTTTAATTGATGGAAATGGTTATTTTGGTATATCTAAAAAAGGATATCCTAGTTGTGAAATAACAATGAATATTAATGATGAAAAAACTTTAAAAATAATTCAAAATAAATTAGGAGGATCTATTAAATTAAGATCAGGTGTTAAAACTTTAAGATGAAGATTAACTAATAAAGAAGGTATGATTAATTTAATTAATATTATTAATGGTAATATTAGAAATAATAAAAGATTACCTCAATTATATAAAGTTTGTGATATTTTTAATATTAAAGTTATTAATCCTATATCTTTAAATATTAATAATGGTTGATTTGTAGGTTTTTTTGATGCTAAAGGTATTATTACATATATTATTAAAAATGATAAACCTCAATTAACTATTAGTGTTATTAATAAATATTTAAATGATATTCAACCTTATATGGATATATTAGGTGGTAATATTTATTTTGATAAAGGTAATAATGGTTATTATAAATGAACTATACAAAATAAAGAAGATATAATTAGATTATATAAAATATTTATTAAATCTAAATCTTATAAATTACATAGAATACATTTAATATTTGAATATTTTAAATTAATAGATTTAAAAGCTTATAATTCTATTGATCCCGCCACCGTTGGCGGCGGGGAGAATAATGAATTATTATATAAAAGTTGAATTTATTTTAATAAAAAATGATATAAAGGTTATAATTATAATTTAAAGATATAGTCCCTTTTTTTTATTAATTAAAAAAAATGCATCCGGAAGTATATATTTTAATAGTTCCAGGATTTGGTATAATATCTCATATTGTATCTACTTATAGTAAAAAACCTGTATTTGGAGCTATTAGTATGGTATATGCTATGGCCTCAATTGCATTTTTAGGATTCTTAGTATGATCACATCATATGTATATTGTAGGATTAGATGCTGATACACGTGCATACTTTACAAGTAGTACTATGGTAATTGCAGTACCTACAGGAATTAAAATATTCTCATGATTAGTAAAAAAATCCTTTAGCAAGATTTATAATAAAATGCCGATCAACAATATATTATATAAAAATATATTATTAAAAGATACTTACGATAGTATAAATTATAATTTAATTAAAATATTTAAAAAATCAAATCCTAATTATATTAAACCTAATATTATATGTAAAAAATTAGTTATATATGGAACTAATTTAGAAAGTAATATAGATAATAATAAATATACATCTATAGTTAGTTATATGATTAATATACCTAATTCATTTTTATATATTATGACAGGTATTATATTATCAGATGGTAATATAAATATAATAACAAAAAATAAAAAAAAAAAAGAAGGTATAATAACAACAACTAATTCAAGATTATATTTAAAACAATCAATAAATCATAGTGAATATTTATTATATGTATTTAATTTATTATCACATTATTGTATATCTATACCTAAATTAAAAAAATCTTATTTAAAAGGTAAATTATTTTATGCATTAGAATTTTATACAAGAAGTTTACCTTGTTTTACATTATTAAGAAATATATTTTATATAGGTAGAATAAAAATAATACCTATATCAAAAGAATATAATAGTTTACATTATAATAATATAAATTATGATATTTATGATTTAATTAATTATGAAAGTTTAGCTCATATAATTATGGGTAATGGTGCTTTTCAAAAAGGAGGAGGTATTACTTTAAATTTACAAAATTTTAAATTAATTGAATTAGTTCATTTAATTAATGTTTTAAAAGTTAAATTTGATTTAGATTGTACTATTCATAAATCAAGAAATAAATGAGTAATTTATATTAAATTACATTCAGTAATTAAATTATTTCCTCATATTAAAAACTTTATTGTTCCTAATATGAAATATAAATTTAAACATAAATTATTTACTTGAAATGATAAAAATTCTTTTAATAATTAATATTATATAATATTAATGGACAAATTCGAGGGAACTCCAATTATTAGAAAAAGTAATTTTAATTGGACAATCGTCGAGCTAAATCACACGTGAGAAATTCTTGTGTAAAAGTGTAGAGATTAGATGTTCATTGATAGTTTATTAAAAATAAACCCTTTAATTTATAATTTTTAATTAAAAAATCAATAAAATTAAAGGATCTAAGTTATATTAATTAAAAATTAATAATTATTTAATTATTCGTAAGTAATTTAATTAATATAATATGATTATTTAAGGTTTAATCCAAGTGCCAGTAATGGTTTAGAGCAATCCTCTAACAAAATTTAATTAAATTTTGACATATTTTAACTAGCTAATATATTTATATATATATATATATAAATATTAATGAATCTGAAATGATTAAGGTTAAAAAAGAGCAACATTATATGGTGGATCAATTAGATTAGCTGTACCTATGTTATATGCTATAGCTTTCTTATTCTTATTCACTATTGGTGGATTAACAGGAGTTGCTTTAGCTAATGCATCATTAGATGTAGCATTCCATGATACTTTAAAAATAAATATATATATTAATACATTAATTATATATTTAATAAATAAATATTATTATTATATTATTAATTATAATATTCAAGATAATATTTTTATAAAATTTATAACTAATTTAGGATTTAAAAATAGTATTAATATAACTAATGAACATATAATTAAATTTTGAGTAGGTTTAATAGATGGAGATGGTAGTATACAAGTAAATCATTGACGTAAATTAAATTTACAATATAGATTAATTATTAAATTAAAAAATACTAAATCTAATTATAATATGTTAAAATTATTTATACCTTTAATAGGTGGTAATGTTAAATTAGTTTCAAATAATAATTTTGTTATATGAGTAGTTAATAATAAAGAAGATATTATAAAAATAATAAAAATATTTGATAAATATCCATTATTAACTTCTAATAAAAGAGCTCAATTATTATTTATGAAAAAAAATTTATTAAAACAAGATATTAATTGATATTTAAATAATAGAAATAATAAATATAATAATAATATTATTATACAAAAAGAAATATTAAATGATTTAACTAATATTAATAATAATTATTTTAATTCTTGATTAAGTGGTTTTATTGAAGCTGAAGGTTGTTTTTCAATTCGTAATAATTATAATATTAAATCATTTTCTATAGGTCAAAATAATGATTTATATTTAATTGAATATATTAAAAATAAATTTAATGCTGATAATAAAATACAATTAAAAAAAAATAATTTTTATTTAATAGAAATTTATAAATTAGAAAATTTATTATTAATTATAAATCATTGTAATAATTATCCTTTATTAGGTGAAAAATTAATTTCTTTTTTAAAGTTTAACAAGTATGTGTCATGTAGTCATACCACTATAAAATAATTAAAATATTTTAATTATTTTGGTAATATATTTATATATATTGCTAACGGTGAAACCTTATACATTTAATGATGCTTAAAAATTAATAAATATTTTTTAAGATTAATTATCTTATTCATATTGAGCCTAAATATATTTTTATATTATTTTAATATTTTTGATATTTAGTAAGGTAATACCGTGAAAACCATATATTAAATTTAAATTTATATATGGGATTTGTAGAGACTATACGTGGTACGAATATAATTAATTAAGTTTAATTATTAGAAGATATAGTCCGATCCTTTAAGTAATTAAAGTAAAAAAAAAATTGACATACTATGTTGTTGGACATTTTCACTATGTATTATCTATGGGAGCTATATTCTCATTATTTGCAGGATACTATTATTGAAGTCCACAAATATTAGGATTATATTATAATGAAAGATTAGCACAAATCCAATTCTGATTAATATTTATTGGAGCTAATGTTATATTTATGCCTATGCATTTCTTAGGTTTAATTAAAAAAAAAATTAACTATTTATTTTATAGGTTACACAGACGAAGTTAGTAATACCTATTAAGCTTAAGTAAAATATCACTATATGCTGGAAGTTCCTAAAACTTTAACTACTATTATAATTTAATATTATAAATAATTATAAAGTAACAATGTTAATAGATATTACAATGGATAATCAGCAGGAAATTATTTTAAGATCCTCAGAGACTATACGTGATAAATATATAAATATTTATATATTAAGATATAGTCCGGTTAATATAGAAATATATTATGTTAAGTTATTAAATTATTAAAAAATTAAAGTATATTAAAAATATAAATTACCTCTTTCGTGGAAATAATTAATTAAATTTTTTTATACATTTATATTTACTTTAAAAATAATATTAAAAATTTTTAATATGTTAAATATTATAGTAATATGTAATATAATAAAAATTTAATATTAAAAGATACTCTTTCGTGTACCCGTCGTCTTTTTAAAAAGACGACGGGGCCTTAATTTTTATTTAATATGGATAATTTTAAATTAGGCTCTACCACCTTAGTTAAAATATATTTCATATATTTTAATGATTTATTTATTAATAAATAGGCGGTGGGCCTAATGGAATAAATAATATTCATAGGCCCCGTCCCCCCCCTTAGGGGGGACGGGGCCACGGAAGAGTAAAAAAGTATCATTATATGATTCAAATACTAATAATTTTATATATAAATTTTATATTGTTATAGAAATTTATATTTATTTATAAAAAGTATTTTTAATTTATATGTAAATAAACCTAAAATTAATAATAATAAATATTTAATTAAGTATTTATAATTCATATACTTTAATTAATATAAATTAATAAAAACCGTTAAATGGTATGCCTCGTCGTATTCCTGATTATCCTGATGCATATGCTGGATGAAATTATGTAAGTTCTGTAGGATCAGTAATAGCTATTATTTCATTAGCTTTATTTATTTATATAATTTATGATCAATTAATTAATGGTTTAACTAATAAAATTGATAATAAATCAGTATTATATACTAAAGCTCCTGATTTTGTAGAATCTAATACTATTTTTGCTAATAATACTATTAAAACTGCTTCTATTGAGTTCTTATTAAATTCTCCACCAGCTATTCATTCATTTAATACACCAGCTGTACAATCATAATTTAATATTTTTTAATGTTTATTATTTTAAAGTTAATTTAATATTATACTTTATTTTAATAATTTAAAAACATTAAATTTTATTAAATATTTTATTAATATTCTTTACTCTGAAGGGGACCCGTCGTCAAAGACGACGGGGCCTCTATTTAATTAATTAAATTATTACACCACCAGCTTAGCTGGTGGAGTAACTGAAGGGGACCTTTAGAGTTATTATTAATATTAATATAAGTAATATTAGAAAATTATAAATTTAATATTAATATTATTTAATATTAATAGTTTAAATAAATATATTAATAATAAAATTATTATTAATATTAAGTATATATATAAATATAAAATCATATATATAATATATATGTTTATTAAAATATTAAAATTTATAACAAAAATGCCACAATTAGTACCATTTTATTTTTTAAATCAATTAACTTATGGATTTATTTTATTAGTAATATTATTAGTATTATTTGCTCAATTTTTATTACCACGTATTTTACGTTTATATATAACTAGATTATTTATATCTAAATTATAATATACGTAATTTATTTTTATAAAATTATTACAATTTTATTTTTACATTTTTTTATTAATTAATTTTTATTAAATAAAAAAATAGATATGTTTATAAATATAATAATAATTAATTATATTAATTATTATATTAAGAAAAAAAAATTATAATTTATTATGACAAATATTATAGTAAACTCACCTTTAGATCAATTTGATATTAAGGTATTTATAGGTTTTGTATCACCATTTATAGATTTAACATCTATTAATATAACAACATTTACAGTATATACAGTATTTATTTTATTAACTATATTAGGATTAACATTATTAACAGATAATAATAGTAAAATAATAGGAAGTAAATGATACTTATCACAAGAAGCTATGTATGATACTATTAATAATATGGTTTCAGGACAAATAGGTGGTAAATTAGGTGGTTATTATTTTCCATTAATTTATACATTATTTATATTTATATTTACAGCTAATTTAATTGGTATGATTCCTTATTCATTTGCTATTACATCTCATATGGTATTTATTATATCATTATCAGTAGTAATATGATTAGGAGTAACAATAATAGGATTATATACACATGGATTAACTTTCTTTAGTTTATTTGTTCCTGCTGGATGTCCATTAGCTTTAGCTCCATTATTAGTATTAATAGAATTATTATCATATTCAGCACGTGCAATATCATTAGGTTTAAGATTATCCGCAAACACAAAAATTTAATGTGTATAAGAATCAAATTCCGGGGAAGCCCTAAAGTTATAATAACTAAAAATTTTAAGGAAACTTTTTATTTGGCCTCATTAATGATTGAGGGTATAGTAATATCATTATAAATAAATTAAAAAATATATTATTAATTTTAATTAAAAAAGAATTATTTTTTATATATATTTTTTATAATTATGGGTTATCGCGGATCTAAATCAATAAAAAAAATATATCCTTCCGCCAAAGGCGGAACTCAGGCTGCGCCTGAGTGAAAATATTTTAATACTTTTAAAGTAAATTAAATTAGTATTAAAAATATGAATAATTATTTATAATATTTATTAATTATTTATTAATTAGACCCCGCCGCCTTTGGGCGGCGGATTTCCTTCAGTTACACCACCAGCTAAGCTGGTGGTGTAATAATTTAATTAATTAAATAGAGGCCCCGTCGTCAAAGACGACGGGTCCCCTTCAGAGGAAATTATTTTTTTTTATTGTAAAAGAGCAACGAGTAGATGGTTCTTTAGTAATAATAATTACTATAAGGTGTACTCTAAACGCCGGGAAATCCGGTGCTTGTATTGAATAAAAATAATTAAATATAAATATATTAAGAATATATAATATTTAATAATTATTTAATAATAGTAAATCAAGCTTAAAGGTTAATTTTGTAATATATATATTATATAATAATTTAATTATATTTACTCTTTTAATATAATTTTATAATATTAGTGATATATAGAAATATATTTTATTAAAAAGTCTTTATAGCCGATGGCTATGGGATCTATATAAAAAATATAAGTAATTATATTAATAATATATAGTTAAAAAATTTAAAGATTATCAGGTCATTTATTAATGGCTATTTTAGGTGGATTAGTATTTAATTTAATGAGTATATCTATAATTACTTTTGCATTAGGATTTATTCCTTTATTAGGAATATTAGCTATTGTAGTATTAGAGTTTGCTATTGCAATGATTCAAAGTTATGTATTTGCTATTTTAGCAAGTGGATATATTAAAGATGGTTTATACTTACACTAATATACCTTTTATATTATATTCATAATAATAAATGAAGATAAATAAAGTTAAAAACTTTAAAGGTAAATAATCAATATTCTATATAAAAATTATATCTTCCCTTTATTACTTATTTATTTATTTAATTGGTCCCGTCGCCTTTGGCGACGGAAACTAATGATAATAGATTTTTAAGAAAAGATTTATTTATGTAAATAAATGTAATAAATTAGTATAATAAATATTGAGTTTATAATTTAACGGTAGAATAATACTTTGATAAGGTATAAATATAGGTTCGATTCCTGTTAAACTCAAAAGGGTTTTAAACTATCTATCTTTTAAATAATAATTAAACTTCTACGTGGATCTATTGTTAAAGGTGGGTTCAAATATATGTATTGTATAATAAAAATATTATTTTTATTAATAAATATTATTAAATTTTTATAAATTTAATTTATTAATAAATTATAGGATAAATGACCGAGTGGTTTAAGGTATAATATTTGAGCTATTACGTGTATTTTTATACACCGGGGGTTCGAATCCCTCTTTATCCGTTATAGTTATATATATTTTTTAACTGATTTTTAATGTTAAATATATATAAGGGGTTATAGTTTAATGGTAAAACTATTGTGTTGCATGCAGTCAATATGGGTTCGATTCTCATTAACTCCAAAAATAAAAGAATAAATATATTTAAATATATTTATATTATTTATTTAACTTTTTATATTTAAAGGCCTCTGAAGGGGACCCGTCCCCCCCCGAAGGGGGACGGGGCCTAATTTTTTTTGATGTAGGGTATACTATATAAAAGAATATAAATATAAAAATATATAATTATATATATAATGTTAAAGTAAATTATATATATAATTTGGTAACGATATTGATTTAATTATATATTTTTAATGAAGGGGTTATCTATGTTGGTAGTAGGTATTGAGCTGTAAACTCAACGGATATATTCCCTCGCATGTTCGATTCATGTCCTCTTCATATATATTTTATAAAAAATCTAATAATTAAAGTTCACATTTATTAAATTAATAAATTTTTTAAAAGTAATAATTTAATAAATATATTAATAATTATTAGATTTTTATATTGAAATTAATTAGTTACTTGTAATTAGTAATAATAAAAATAGGATCTGTTAGCCGTAGGCTACTAGTTGATTCCCTTTAGCCCACCCCGCCGCCGAAGGCGGCGGGACCAATGAAATAATTAAAATTTATGTAATAAATTTTAATTATTTAATTTATGAAATAGGCCCCGTCCTCCTTTAGTTAAAATATATGAAATATATTTTAATGATTTATTTATTTATTAAATAAATAGGGAGGACGGGTTCCCTTTAGAAGATAAATAAATAAAAATATATTATGTTTTTATAGCTTAATCTGGTAAAGCATCTCACTGTTAATGAGACTACTGTCGGTTCAAATCCGTCTAAGAACTTTAACGTTTTATAATAATAATGAACGTCCTTTATAAATTAAGGAAATAAAAATGAAATAATGAATAAATATTTTATAAAAAAAAATATAGAATGAAGATATTAATTATTTTATAATAATTTATAAAATAATATAAAAAATATTATAATGTTATATAACATAATAGATATTAATATATTAAATAATAATATATTATTAGATATTATAGGTATATTATCTATAATTACAGCTTTATTAATAATATTAGTAGCTAATCCTATGTATAGTATATTATATTTAATATTTTTATTTATATATATAGCTATATATTTATATTTAATAGGTATTAGTATAATGAGTTTATTATATTTATTAGTATATATAGGAGCAATAGCAGTATTATTTTTATTTATATTATCATTATTAAATAATAAATCTGAAGATAATAATATTAATGATAATAATAATATATTATCATTAACATTTCCTTCTAAAAGTATACCTTTAATATTTTTAATAATATATTATTTATACAATAATACAGCTAATATGTATAATAATAATATATATAATAATAATAATATATTAATAAATAATAATAATAATGAATTAATTTCTATTAATAATAATTTATATACTATTATTAATAATAATTGATATAATATAATAGATATTAATCATTTAAATCAAATAGGTTTTTTATTATATACTGAATATTCAATATTATTTATTTGATTATCTATATTATTATTATTTTCTATAATTAGTGCAATAGTATTAATAAAAAATGATTAATTATATTAATAATAATGAATATTATTTATTAATTAATAATAATTATATACAAATAATATAAATATTAAAAATTTATTTATATTATATAATTAATATTAAAAATATTAATTAATTATATTAATAAATATTATTATAATTTATAAATATTATATTTATAATAATATTATTATATATATTATATATATATAATAAATATAATAAAAATAATTAAGAATAATGATAATATTAAAAATAATTGAAATGTTAATATTATTTATATTTGTATTATTAAGTGTAGCTTATTTAACTATAGCTGAAAGAAAAACATTAGGTTATATGCAAAGAAGAGTTGGACCTAATATAGTAGGTTATTATGGTCAATTAATGGCAATAGCCGATGCATTAAAATTATTATTAAAAGAAATAATAATAGTAAGAGAATCAGATAAAGTATTAATAATAATAAGTCCAATAATAGCATTATGTTTTGCATTATTATCATGAGCTGTAATACCATTTAGTTCAGGTATAGCAATAGGAGATATAAATTATAGTATATTATTTATATTAGTTATAGGTAGTATAGGTGTATTTGGAACATTATTAGTAGGATGATCATCAAATTCTAAATTTACATTATTAGCAAGTATAAGATCAACAGCACAATTAATAAGTTATGAATTAATATTAACAACTATAATAATAATATGTATATATTTAAATAATACATTAAATATAAATAATTTTATAGATAATCAAAAAGCTATATGATTATTAATACCTTTTATACCATTAGCTATAATTTATTATATAGCTAGTATAGCAGAAACAAGTCGTCCACCTTTTGATAATGTTGAAGCTGAATCTGAATTAGTTTCTGGTCATATGACTGAATTAAGTGCTTCACCTTTTGTATTATTTTATTTAACTGAATATAATAATATAGTTATTATGTGTTTTTTAAATATAATATTATTTTATGGAGGATATAATATAATAAATATTAATTGATTAATAGATTTATTATCTATTAATAATAATAATTTAGTATTTTTTATTGAATTATTATTTAATTCTATTAGTATTAGTATTAAAGCTATTATATTAACTTATGGTTTTATTTGAGTTAGAGCTAGTTTCCCACGTTTAAGATATGATTTATTAGTTAATTTATGTTGAGTTATTTTATTACCTTTATTATTTAGTATATTAATATTAGTACCTAATATTTTATATATATTTGATTCAGCAGATCAATCTATTTAATAAATATATATATTTATCTTAATTATATATTAATAAATATATTATATATTTATTAAATTTATATTTCTTCTCTCACGTGGACCCGTCGTCAAAGACGACGGGGCCTAAAAATAATCAATTAATATTCTTTTAACTTACCATTTATATTTAATATTTATATTAATATTTATTTATAATAAATATTATTATATTATTATTATTAAGTAATAAATTATTAGTTTTTTATCTTTAATATAATTATTATTAATTAAGAGTATTATTATATATAATAGTATATTTAATAAGGTAATTAAATATAAGAATATAATAAAAGCCCTTATAATTATATATATTTATATAAAATATATATTAATAAATAATAAGTGTATACGCCCTTATAGCTTAATCTGGTAAAGCAGTAGAGTGAAGTTCTATATATATAAGTTCAATTCTTTTTGGGGGCATATTAATAAAAATATATTAATTTATTAATTTTTAAAGGTATTTATTATTCCTTTAGCTTAATGGTAAAGCATAATACTTCTAATATTATTCATCTATGTTCGAGTCATAGGAGGGATTTATTACCTCTTCATAATGTATATAACTCTTCATTATAATTATAGATTAAATAATTAAAATTTATTAAATAAATTTTAATTATTTAATTTATGAAATAGGCCCCGCCGCCAACGGCGGCGGTACCAATGAAAATAGAGTATTTATTATATAATAAATAATATATATATTAATATAAATTAGTATTTTTATAACTAAAACATTGTTAAATTATTAATATCTTATTATTAAATATATTAAATTTAATAATAAATTAAATATAATAATAATTATATTATTAATATATCTAAATATATAATTAATTAATTTAATTAATTAATATTTTAATAAATAAATTTAAATAATTATTTAATAATTATTTTAAAA